ACAAGCGGAACGGAATTGATAAAACAGTCTTAGAAACAGAATTCTCCCACTTAGGCTTACTATGCTTTGGGATTTTTTTAGAATATTATTTATTTTATATTTATTTATTTTTATAGTATAATATAACGGTATTGATATTGATATTCTAATCTACTTGATTGATATTCTAATCTACTTGAATATTGAATACCAGAAAACTATATGATATGAATATTTATTATTATTAACGCAGATATATCTATCTAATTTATTTATTTTATATCTATATCTATGTCTTCTCCGTTCTTTTATTACCCTCCTGTCCTGTCGTGTTGTCAATTGACAGTATGACTTAGGGGTCAATATAATTTGACCGACCAAATCCTATTTTGGTAAACCATCTTGAATCTACTGCAGAGTGAAGGATCATGGATCCAACGCATAACCCTTTGTGAATGAGAGAGATAAAGATGAGAAAGACCAATGAAATAAAGTTTCAAGGTTATATAGTTTAATGGTAAAGTTTGATTTGATTACCATTAACTAACCCCCAGAATACTTAAGGAGTTTTTCCATTTGATTTATATACTATGGATCTACTAAAGATGGATCTCGGCCTGAGTTATATTAAGTTAAAGTTAATAAGGTAACCCTACTAGGCCTTATTACCTTACCTATTATGTTTTTCCTATTCTATTTTTATATTACCTCAAGGTATTTTTCTTATTACCTATGGTATTTGTCTTATTACCCATATTCTAGTGCTTTTTGATTTGCCGGCCCTCGGGACCTTTTATTTCTAGTTGATTTATGAAGGCGGCCGTAGGCCCCTATGGTCCAGTGGTTACGACCTCTCTCTTTCACGGAGAAAACGAGGGTTCAAGTCCCTCTGGGGGTGTACCAAGACTCAAGACTATAGGAGTGGTATTTTCTATCAAATGATCCGTAGCCGTATTTGTCAAGTCTGCCTGGTAGACGAAAGGAAGTTTATTATGGAACGTCTAAAAAATTTAGGCGTTGGGTCGATGCCCGAGTGGTTAATGGGGGCGGACTGTAAATTCGTTGACAATATGTCTACGCTGGTTCAAATCCAGCTCGGCCCAACAATTTGCCAATCTACTATCAGACGGTAGAACTCTCTTGTTCTTAAGAAATACCTTACCTGATACAAGAGAATAAAAAAGAATTCAAATTTTCTGCTAGATCTCTTCTTATTTCCCTGGGATTGTAGTTCAATAGGCTAGAGCACCGCCCTGTCAAGGCGGACGTTGCGGGTTCGAGCCCCGTCAGTCCCGACGGATCCAATAAGTACATCAATTCGCCTCTCCATTTTCTGTGAAAGAGGGGACAGAGAGCATAATTGAATCCCGAAGAGGTTTCCTCTCTTTTTTTTTTTTCAGGATTCTGTCAAAGAAAGAATAAACCCTAAACTAAAATTAAAATAACTAAAATAGTGAAGTTGATAGAATATTCCATCTTTTATCCCGCGCCTCATCTTTCTCATACTTCTTTGTCTTCCAAAGAAAATTGGATCATTAAAATTTAGAACCTAATTCCTCTCTTTTTGGGTTTTTAATGGAAACGGATGGGTGGTTAGATGATACTTCGTTTGACTACATACAAAAAAAGAAAGGATAAAAAAGGAATTTTTGCTCGGTCGGGGAATCCAAGATTGGATTCGGTATGGATAAGGGATCTTCGTATGTTATACTATTCAATTCTCGACGACGAATTAATTTAATAGCTCAGATATTGTTATTCATGATATGATATTGATCCGATTCAAGATCATCGATAGGTAATGCATTCATTGAATTGACAGGTGAAAGATTTATCATCTCTATGGGATTAAATCCCGAGTTATTGTGAAATAAAAAAACGATGAGATTATGGAAGTAAATATTCTTGCATTTGTTGCTACTGCACTGTTCATTTTAGTTCCTACTGCCTTTCTACTTATAATTTACGTAAAAACAGTCAGTCAAAACGATTAATTACTTTGAATGAAACTTGACTTCTGAATTCTTATCCATATTTGAAGAAATCAAAAGAAAAGTATTCTATTAAATGAAATCAACGGGCCATAATCGGCGGTATTCTATGGGATCCGAGAGTATGGTAAGAAAGAAATTTTTTTCTTATCATACTCTCTATTAGTGTTATAGTAATGTATAAAATAAAATTGTACTTGACTTTCTAATAAAGTTGGTATACTATATTAGCTTCTATCTTCAATCTATGTAGTTATTTATCCATATATGGAATTGACGTAGGACCCGATTCTATTTCTTTGATACATCTATTTATTCCGATGAATCTGAAAAAATCGTTTTACTGTTATAGAATACATTTATCCACTAGAATCCAAGGGAATTTTGAAATGAGGATCTTTTTATTTAAATTGAAAATTATTTCAATTTAAATAAAAAATGAGTTGCAGAACGATCTATAAAACAATTGATACCGTTAACTAAATTAGGAGTGCTTCTAAAGTCCACTTCTTCCCCATACTACGAGTGAAAGGGAAAATGTAAAGACTACCATTAAAGCAGCCCAAGCGAGACTTACTATATCCATGTGAATTATATCCCTTATCTCTATGATAGAATTATTCCATTATTGCTCACTAATAATAGTAGAATGAATGGTCCAGAGTCAAAAAGGGATTCTGGCCGAACACTATTGATGAACCAGTCAAATAAATCCATTTCAAAAATTCCTATATGATTTCTAATAGGGAAAGACTAAATACAAGTAAAATATACAATGACACTATAAGGGAATGTTACTAATGGAATGGAACATCTATTCTATCTAGTAATAAAAAAAGAGACCCATTCCTTTTTCTTGCCCTTCAAAGTAAAAAAAATTGCTATCTATTACATACTTTTATTTCCTATTTGATCTAATTCGTACCCTTTCCCGATTGTCTCTCTGAAGGAGTTGGGAGATAGTATATTATACTCTTGACGACGGGTCTAAAAAAAAAAAAATAATTTTTTTGCACTTTTTGTTTTCTATAAACTATAAAAAAATCCATCCAATATAATCTTTCTTTGAATTTTAGATTCAAGGATTTCCAAGCTTTTACAAAATCCCCAGAACAGAATAAGACAGCAGAACAGAATAAGAGATTTAGATTCATTTGTTGATGAGGCGGCACCCGGATTTGAACTGGGGAAAAAGGATTTGCAGTCCCCCGCCTTACCACTCGGCCATGCCGCCAAAACGATAGAAAAAATTTTCCTTTTTCGGTTGGATTACTAAACTTTAGTTTATTGTACTTGCATCTTGCATCCCTTTTTAAATCCTTTTTCTAAATCTAAATTTATGTATAAAAATTAGAAAAGTTTTTATCCTTTCGTATTGTATTTAATTTATTTATTGTAATGTATTTGATCTACCCCCTCGAGATTGTATCGTATCTTCCCACAATGCCGAAAAACTTCCACTCAACTTTCTATTGAAAAATAAAATGTCTATTTTCGCTTAAAAAAGCCGAAATTTATGACAAAAGGGAACCATTAACTATTCGTTGACTGAGAATTCGTGACTTATTCTTGGATTTGAATCTAAAATTTGATTTCCCTAATGACATAAGAAAATACAAATGGATACATACTTAATTGATTCTTTTGAATCAAAAATCCTTCTCAATTTCTGGATTCTATTATAACAAAAATGATAAGTATATGTAAACCCCAGAAGGGAAATTTTTACACAGATACCAAATTGGCTATTTAGAGTATGTTGCCTATAAACAAAAAAACGGGAATTCATTGGAACAAAAAAAGGCCCGGCTGGGTATTGACCGGGCCAGGCCCAAAAGGCACTTCGAACAAAATAAAAGCAAGAAGGTCCTCTTTATTTATCTTTCTATTCTATTTGGATCTTTCGAGCATCTAAATGGAATTGCTAATTCTATAATAACGATAAAGAATGTAAAAGAAATACTTTATTTAATCCTTACTTGATGTGTAATGTAACATAGTAATTATCTTTTTCAATTGGGAGAGATGGCTGAGTGGACGAAAGCGGCGGATTGCTAATCCGTTGTACGAGTTATTCGTACCGAGGGTTCGAATCCCTCTCTTTCCGTTTCCGTTGATGACTTTCTATTTTTTTCTTTCAATTTTTGCAAACCCCTTTTTATTTTTTTTTTCCTAATTAAATTAAATATGTGGAATAGCTAAAATAAAATATTAATAAAATTGTAAAATCAAACAAGAAAAACTAAATTTTTATTTTATTCTTCACGTCCAGGATTACGTCCTGGATCATTGGATAGGAATCCAAAAATGAAGAGAGAAACAAAGAATATTACTACTGTGTAAACGAAAAGTTTGAGAGTAAGCATTACACAACCTCCAAGATCATTTTTTGAAAAAGAAAAACGAGAAAAGATAATAGATCCTCCACTTTTATATCACATATCCTATTTTGACACCAAGAAATGAATTATAGAAATAGAAAAGAATGTTCAGAAATTCAAATCAAATGAAGTTGAAATTTGTAATAAGAGTCTTTAATTTAATTACCACAAATCACTTTCATACCCACAATTAGATATTCTAAGGGACCCTAAGCTCATAAGGTATTTCCCCGAAAAAGGATTAAAATGGGGAAAGGAAATAGGGCGAGCCGGATTTCTCGCGACTATCCGAGAGTTTGAATCGAAGGTTCATACTGTCAGACTTATTTGATCTTATCAATTGTTATAATTTTTCTCGAATAAATCATGAATTTTCTAGGATAGTATTAAAGCTCTTATCGAAAACTTACAGCAGCTTGCCAAACAAAGGCTAAAAGAAAAAAGAACAGGGGTATAACTGGCATGACATCTACGATTGGATTCAAAAAAGCATAGGCTTCGGGCAATTTGGCGAAGAAAAGACTAGTCGGATAAAGGGCAGAATTAAGACAGATCAAACTAAAAATATTAAGCATAACAGACTTTTTTTTTCGTCGAAATAATTGCATTTTGATTGAGTTAAGGAAAAATGAAGAAAGTAAGGTAAACAAAAAAATCCTTCTTTTTTTTTTTTTCTGCTCAATCAAAAATCCTCCAATTCTCAAAGGAGAATAGAAGAAATCATACTTTCATACAATATCTTAATTGAATTATATGTAATGATCAATAAATTCAGTTGAATTCGAGATATACACATGCCAAAATCCTAGCATGAATCTATAATAGATTCTATAAAGATAAAGAAAAAAGAGTTTCTCTAGATAGTTGGACTGGAATTGACGAAGACTTAATACCAATATTATTCTTTATTAGTATTATTGTCCAATAAAAATGGAAATGGGGCGTAGCCAAGCGGTAAGGCAACGGGTTTTGGTCCCGCTATTCGGAGGTTCGAATCCTTCCGTCCCAGAGCGTATCCATTGTATCCTAATATTTGTTTTTTGTTCAAGGAGGTTCTGTTTCAAGGTCTAATATTGCATAGAATATTATATTATTCCTCCTTCTTTTTTGATTTTGAATGATTCTTTGCGGAAGCATATCTGAGTTTTTCACAAACTGAACTAAATCGAGTTCAAATGATATGCAAAAGTAACTGAACCCCTTTGTGACCCAGATAAAGCTAAGATGGGCCGTAGATCATAGTTGTAGAAAGATTACTTAACCTCATCAGGTTAAAAAAAAAAATATGAAATGAAAATACATATAAAAGAGGAAGCGCTTAACCTATAGGTATGTATTCTTATCCTGTTTCAGTGACAATAGTCTTTCCCTTTTTGTGAAAAAGAATTGGCATCCCTAAAATATTTTATTTAACAATGATATATATTTTCGATATTTTTTTTTATTGTTTGATTTAGCTTATTTGCTTTACATCATTGACAATTCCATTCGAAAAGAAACAGAGATTTTTCTTTCTTATTTCTTATGATAAAAAAAGGGAGTCTTTACTGTAAAACTTGACTCAAATAATGATGTAGAAGTTGGAAACTTTTTCAAGTATCAAGATTTGTAATGATTCCTTATGGGTTGACTCTTTGGGAAGTTGGAAATGGGCCGGTCTATCTTATTGAGTCACTTGAAGAGGCAGAGTAAAATAGAATTTATTTTTTCGTGTGATTTCTGTTAGTTATGTTATTTCTATATCTATTTAGTTTAGATTTCTAGATATTTCTGTTAGATATTTTTTTGAAATAGATATTTATAAAAAAACGTTCCATTCATACAAAAAAGCTGGGGTCTTGCTAATATTTCTTCAGAAAAATCTTTATTATCTATGTAGATAAGAAAAAATATAAATTACTTTGTCTCTGTACCGACTGAACCAATGACTATTCATGATTCCATAATTGAATCAATTCCGTACTGGTTCCAAATTAGAGGAATGTTATGGTAAAACTTCGTTTAAAACGATGCGGTAGAAAGCAACGTGCGACTTGAAGGACACGATCCGGTGTGGATTCTTTTTCTTACATCCACCATTTTATATAGGAATGAAGGTGCTCTTGGCTCGACGTCATTTGTTCTATTCTACTAGAGCCCTTCTTTTTTTTTTATTGGGTTGTAATGTAAATAGTTCATGATGGAGCTCGAGTAGAAAGTATTGATTAATTTCTCAGGGGCAACGATCTAGGGTTAATGCCAATTCATAAATTGGAACAACTTCGTAAGTATATCTTCGATATCTTCGATATAGAAATCGAAAGGATCCGATTCGAGCAATTTTTCAATTCAAAAAATTTGTTGGAACGGCTAAAACTTTTTCGATACGTAGTGTATCGCGCACGAATCAACCGTCGGTATGATTCTTTGATAGAAAGAAATCGCAAAAGGGGTATGTTGCTACCATTTTGAAAGGATTAAGAAGCACCGAAGTAATGTCTAAACCCAATGATTTTAAACAAAGATAAAGGATCCCAGAACAAGGAAACACCACTTCAATTGTCTCACGGATCCGAATAACGAATCAAAATAGATTTTAAACGAGACAAAAAGGGTGGGTTAAAGACCACTCAAAAAAAATATATATATTAAATTAAAGATTTTTCTTTAAGATATTTGAGATATTATATTATTGAACTTGAGTTATGAGTACAAATGATTTTTTCTTCTTCAGGAAGTAAGCTAAATAAAAATGAGTGAAATTGAAATTATAGAATTTATTAATTTATTTTACGGATTCCTTTCCTATTTATTCTAATCAAATTTTATCCATAGATAAAACTTCGAATCATTTTTTCTCGAGCCGTACGAGGAGAAAACTTCCTATACGGTTCTAGGGGGGGAGTTCTTTTTCATCTACATCTATCCCGATGAGCCGTCTATCGAATCGTTGCAATTGATGTTCGATCTCGAAGAGAAGGAAGAGATCTTCGGAAAGTGGGTTTTTATGATCCGATCAAGAATCAAACTTATTTAAACGTTCCCGCTATTCTCTATTTCCTTGAAAAAGGCGCTCAGCCTACAGGAACTGTTCAGGATATTTTAAAAAAGGCAGAGGTTTTTAAGTAACTTTGCCCTAATCAAACAAAATTAAATTAAGGAAATAAAAACTAAGGGTAGGATAGTGATTTCTATATCATTTTGGATATCTTTTCTATACTATGTTTTTTTATTTCCTTTCTTGGTCTATTCGTATCTATTTCTCATTGCTTTTATAGAATCCTTTTCTATAGAATCTTTTTCTAAGGAAACCGTATTTGATTGATCCTCAAAAAATAGAAAATTATGGCATTACCTGTAATCGGGTGGTTTTCATTTGAACTCTAATACCAAGTAACAAACAAGGAATAGAAGTTCTTTATTCTATATGGATTCAATTTTTTTATATTATTCTCCATCTAATCTAAAAACTCAAAATTTAGTATATAAATATAGGTATATGCAGTGCCAATCCAACACAAGTCCTTTTTTTGACTATTATTCAATTTAAGTTTTTGTATTTTTTCATCGTATTCTTTTCTTAACCTTTATGTTGACAACGTTGTATCGAACAAATATAATTCATCGTGATAAGCAGATCTATTTATTTCCGTCCCATAGGTTTTCTTTTTTATTTTTACTTGTTGATTCAAATGATGGGTTCGTTGGATTAGCTTTGATACCCGGATTTTTGATTGAAAAAGTGGATAACATAGAAATAGGGGATGTTCTACCATTTTTACATTTATTTATTTTTTTGGTCGGGCAATTTTTTATTTTTTCATCTGATTCTGATTTAGTCATTTTTATGTTCCAAATAGAGTAGAAAAATTTAATAGAGTAGAAAATTTTTTTAGATTTTTTATTTCGTAGAGTAATGCTTTAATTTAATAATTTTGTTTTATTCTGATTGTATCTACATACCCTTTTATATTTGGGTTGCTAACTCAATGGTAGAGTACTCGGCTTTTAAGTGCGGCTAGGATCTTTTACACATTTAGATGAAGCGAGGGATTCGTCCATACTATCGGTAAAGTTTGGAAGACCGCGACTGATCCTGAAAGGGAATGAATGGAAAAAATAGCATGTCGTATCAATTAAGAGTTCTGAGAATATTTTATTCTTTCCGGCTCGGTACAAAGCCTTCTTTAAATTATTGAAAGGGAGCAAACCGAAGTCAATTTCAAGTTGGGTCGAATTAATAAATGGATAGGGCCCCACGGCTTCAATTAATTTCATTTTTATTATAGGGAAAGAAAAAGTTATAGGGAAAGAAAAAGCAACGAGCTTTCATTCTGAATTTGAATGATTACCCGATCTAATTAGACGTTAAAAAAATATTAGTGCCCAATACGGGAAGGCTTTCTCCCAGGAAAAATATTATTGATTTTTTAATGAATCCTAAATATTACCACTCTCCATTCTATAATGGAATAATGGAGATGTATGTGTATAAGAAACAGTATATTGATAAATCAATTTCCAAAATCAAAAGAGCGATTGGGTTGAAAAAAGTAAAGGATTTCTAATCATCTTGTCATCCTATAAGGAAAACGAACATAAAAACTTAAAATTAAATGGAAAAAGAGATGATAGAGAATCTGTTGATAAGTTTATCTGGATCCGAGGTATCTATTCGGTTTGTACTATAATACCTTGTTTTGACTGTATCGCACTATGTATCATTTATAACCCCCAAAGTCCTCTACCTTTCATTTAAATAGAATTTCAAATGGATAAATTCCAAAGCTATTTAGGGCTAGATAGATCTCAACAACACTACTTCTTATATCCACTTATCTTTCAGGAGTATATTTATGTACTTGCTCATGATCATGGTTTAAATAGATCAATTTTGTTGGAAAATGCAGGTTATGACAATAAATCCAGCTTACTTATTGTGAAACGTTTAATCATTCGAATGTATGAACAGAATCATTTGATTCTTTCTGTTAATGACTCTAAACAGACTCCTTTTTTGGGGCAGACCAATCATTTTTATTCGCAAATAATGTCAGAGGTTTCTTCAATCATTATGGAAATTCCATTGTCTCTGCGATTAATATCTTCCCTAGAAAGGAAAGGGGTAGTTCAATCCGAAAATTTACGATCAATTCATTCAATATTTTCTTTTTTAGAGGACAACTTTTCACATTTAAATTATGTATTAGATATACTAATACCTTACCCAGCCCATCTGGAAATATTAGTTCAGGCTCTTCGCTATTGGATAAAGGATGCTTCCTCTTTGCATTTATTAAGATTCTTTCTCCATCAGTGTCATAATTGGGATAGTCTTATTACTTCAAATTCAAAGAAAGCCAGTTCTTCTTTTTCAAAATCAAAAAGAAATCAGAGATTATTCTTCTTCCTATATACTTTTCATGTATGTGAATATGAATCCGGCTTCCTCTTTCTCCGTAACCAATCTTCTCACTTACGATCAACATCTTCTGGAGCCCTTATTGAACGAATTTATTTCTATGGAAAAAGAGAGCACTTTCCCAGGGCTTTTCAAGCAAATTTATGGTTGTTCAAAGATCCTTTCATGCATTATGTTAGGTATCAAGGAAAATCAATTCTTGCTTTAAAAGGGACGTTTCTTCTGATGAATAAATGGAAATATTACTT